TTCTGAAGAAACCTCAATTAAGTTATGTTCTAGAAAAAGAGGATTCTTGCGTTTTTGCCCTCCTGCTGAGAAAGCATTCATTTATCGGCTCATTTCTTAAAAGACTTCAATTGGTACACGCAAGAAATAGGCCAATTCAGCAGCTTTTTGTTCCATTTCCCGTGGAGTAAAATTCTCATCAGTACGAGTCAATGGAATGGCTCCCTGGCCTCTGATATCCATATAAAGGACACGCCGAGCATAAATACCCTCTTTAACTTCTATTCTGACGGATTGAATATCTTTTATAAGAAATCGGAGGAAGACCCGACGATTTTTTCCAGGAAATCCCCAACGAAAGATACACACTATTCCGTCTTTTATATCAAATCTATCATAACCACTACCTACATTCCACGAAATTGTGCACCACAAATAGGAGCTAATAAAAAGACCCGCGATCCCATAGAAAGACATCACAATTCCTTGTGGAAAAAAAACTATTTGCTGAGACGGAAAGAAAGATATCAAATTTCTACCAAGATAACTCGAGGTTCCAACCAACAAGAATCCTAATGAACCTAAAAAAAGGATAATAGCCCAGCAGAAATTACTTGTTTTTCGAGCCCCCTTTATAGGTTCTATCCATATATGTTCTGATCGACAACTCATATTTGATCCCGTTGCTTTTTTTGGAATTGAGAGAATACCCCAAATGAATTTGACTTTAGTCCGTTTGTTTCCGAAGTAACTCGCATCAACTAGCACTAGTTTGATGTGAACCTTTAGGAGTAATTCATTCAATTGGTTAGATCTAAACTAATAACATACCCTTCGTATGATCTCACTAAAGATAGCCACATACATATAGATAGACCAACGTTACAGTTCAGCCATCCGCCGATTCGGGTCTATTTGAAAATAGCTAGAACATAGCATTTTCTGGAGACATAAGAATTTTTCGGCGGAAGCCGCTTATACCAATTTTGCTAAATGGATATCTGTGTTATGATACAAACATCAATTTGAAAAATATATATATATAGATGAGATTTTGTGCCCTCGGCTCTAAACAATCTTGTTTTTTTGAACATGAAGAAATAAAGAAGCCATTGCGATTGCCGGAAATACTAGGCCTACTAAAGGGACCAAAACAGAGGGAAAGTTAAGAGTTGTCATAGAATGGGTACCTCGATTTACTATTCGTACCTGTTATTATTATTTAGATTTTATATTTATAATATAAAGATATCTTATTATATATCTTATTATATATAAGGATATCTTACTTATTATAATTTGATAATTCTAAATTGGAATTATTATTACTTAATATCTATAGATATAAGTATCTATCTAAGTGAGTATATAATAATGTAGTTTTTTATCTTTCTACATGAAGGATTTGAAAGGATATGGATGATCTATTCTTTTCTTCATTTTTTGCTCTTGTCTTCGAATTTCATTTATTAAGCAAAAAGTTTCTTAAAAATGAATTAGATTCTACTTATTTAGATATTGAAGGGTTTGTTAGAATCCCATCCAGCAGGGATTCTTATTCAAAATAGGATTATCGTAAGATATAGAAAGATAAAAAATTCTATATTTTCTAGATTTTCATTATATATGACGAGAAGAAGATATTTTTTTTATTTGATTTGCCTAATTTTACGAAAAGAAGAATTTCATCTTTTATCTTGTTAATATTTCATCTTTTATCTTGTTAATAGAGGCTTCTTGATCAATAATCAGGAATATAGAAAAGGGGTCCGATTTTCGATTTTCTGTGACTTTTGATTCTTTATACAATATACAATTAGATCTTATGTCAACAAAAAAAACCCCATTCGTCTAATTTTGACTTGGATTCCGATAAACTAATTACTTGTTTGCTCAAAATAATTGAACTTAATGTTTTAATTTTGATTCAAAGGAAAGAAAGTGTGGAGTTGAAATAACTCACTCAGAACGCTTTTTAAAGGATTACGTGGTACGATTAGATCGAATAAGCCCTTCTGGAATAAATACTCAGCCGCTTGTGAACCGTCGGGTACTGTTTTATTCAATGTTTGTTCAATTACTCTTTTACCCGCAAAGGCAATGTAGGCATTGGGTTCAGCAATAATGATATCCCCCAACATACCAAAACTGGCTGTCACCCCACCGGTAGTAGGAGATGTAAGGATTGGTACATAGAATAACTTTTTATTTGATTGATAATCATATAAAGCAGAAGATATTTTAGCCATTTGCATCAAGCTCAAACTTCCTTCTTGCATGCGTGCCCCTCCGGAAGCACACACTATAATAAGAGGTAGAAATTCTTTAGTAGCGTATTCAATCAAACGGGTAATTTTCTCCCCGACTACGGATCCCATACTACCCCCCATAAACTGAAAATCCATAACCGCAATTGCTACGTTAATACCGTCTAGTTGCCCTATGCCTGTTTGAACAGCCTCGGTTAATCCTGTCTTTCTTTGATAAGAATCGATACGATTTTTATAAGGCTCCTCCTCCG